CTCTGAATAGATACCGAGATTCATATTGGAAATCAAAAATATAGTAATTCAAACTATAAGACATAGGAGTAATTCAGATTGATCAGAACAAATAGATATAGCAAATAAATGGAATTGGATGCTATATCAATCCCATATATGGAATTGATATTCACATATATCAAGATAATATTGTAGATTGATATATAGATCCATATCAAATGCAGCCTCTATCTTTATTTTATTCCAGGGGGCAGCTTTATAACAACAATCTAACTAATAAATAGTATGGTAGAAAGAAATAGATGAATCTTTCTACCATACTATCTATCTATTAGAATACTGCCGATTCTAGTCCACTCATTTCATTTAAGACATGAAATTGGAATCTTTTTCATTTTATTTCGTCAATTTTGGCTAAGAACTCAGAAGTCAAGTTTCATTCAAATTAGTTAATAATTAATCGTTTTGACTGACTGTTTTTACATAAATGATAAGTAGAAAAGCGGTAGGAACTAGAATAAATAGTGCAGTAGCAATAAATGCAAGAATATTTACTTCCATAATCTCATCGGTTTTTTACTTCGCAATAACTCGGGATTTAATCCCATAGAGATGATAAATCTTTGGCCTGTAAATTCAATGAATGAATATTACCTCTCGATGATCTTGAATCAGATCAATATCATGAATAACAATATCTGAACTATCAAATCAATTCGTCGTCGAGAATTGAATAGTATAACATAGGAAGTTCTTTTATCCATACCGCCCCAAACTTGGATTGCTGACCCAATCCAAAATTCCTTTATTTATTTATCATTTTTTATTATCTGTTCTTTTTTTCTCTCTAATCTATCTAGTTCCTTCTTGTACAATCATCTGATGAAGTCTCATCAAATAGCTCTTCCACTTCCAGTGGTCACATAGTTACAAACCCAAACAAACACTAAAAGCTAAATGGAAAAAGAAAGGAGTTTAGAACGAAACTATTTTTTACTGGGAAGACAAAGAAGTGTGATAAAGATGAGACCGTATAAAATGAATATTCATCAAATTTACTATTTTCCGATTTGTTCTTTCGTCGATGGGGCCTTAAAACAAAATAAAAAATAGGAAAAATGATTCATTCGCCTTTCTAAGAGGAGTAGGATCTTTGGTTGATCTGTCCTTCCCCCTCCTTTCTTCGTAGATTATTAGCCCCGGGACACCTATACCAAAAGAAAAGCTCAGTGTGCAATTTGCATGAAATCTATTTTTCAACTTCAAACTAGTAAGTCAGGTTCCATAAATCCGTAGCCAGAAAAAGAAATTGTTTTTTTTTTGTTTTTTCTGGAAAGTATTTTCTTATATTCAATTTTGTATTGGACAAGAAAGGAATTCCCTTTGTGTATGCGCGCCTCAAAAAAGTATAGTACTCGATTCCATTACATGCATCGGGGGCAATCGAAAAAGCCAGCATTTCTTAGAATACTGACTATAATGCTACCAATAATTGTACTAATCCAACCGCATATGTCTTTCTCCTATACCAAAAGGAAATAAAAAAGAAATAAGGATTTCCCCTTTGCTTTGACAATGGAATTCTTCCACCGGTCCCCTTCATAAAAAGGCAGAGATTTTTTGATATATTTATTGGATCCGTCGGGACTGACGGGGCTCGAACCCGCAGCTTCCGCCTTGACAGGGCGGTGCTCTGACCAATTGAACTACAATCCCAGGGAAATACGGGATCTAGCAGAAAATTTGATTCTTTTTTATCTCCGGATCGGGTATTTCTGAAGTACAAGGGGGGTTATATCATCTCATGGCGGATTGGCGAATTATTGGGCCGAGCTGGATTTGAACCAGCGTAGACATATTGCCAACGAATTTACAGTCCGTCCCCATTAACCGCTCGGGCATCGACCCAGGAAGAATCAATTTTCGACTTATTGGTAATCCATGATCAACTTCCTTTCGTAGTACCCTACCCCCAGGGGAATTCGAATCCCCGCTGCCTCCTTGAAAGAGAGATGTCCTAAACCACTAGACGATGGGGGCCTGCTTGACCAACGGCCATCATACTATGATCATAGTATGATCAGTTTTTTGAAATTGTCAATATAATCGAATGATTCTATCCGAGGGATCTTTCCCCCTTTCAGAATTGCATAGAATTGTTTTTTATTCGTCATTGACGAATTATTCATTAGAATCGACATTAGAAATCTAGTAGTAGTATTTTTTTTTTGAATTATTTCAATTGAATTTAGTTCTATTATTTTAGTTTAGATTATTTAGTATTTCGAATTTTATTTAGAAATTTCTAAATAAAAAAGAAAAAAGTAATAAATACAAAAAATATAAATAATAAGTAAGAGGAGGATTTTTTCAGGGAATGATTGGTCCGTCAGAAAAGGAAAAAGGTGTTAAATTCGATTTCTTTCACTTTCATTTGATTCATTGTTACGACGAGATATCCTTATCTCCCTCCCACCAAGACAGGAAATTAACAAACGAGAAATCTAGTAAGCGGCAT